AAGCCCCTTATCGGATTTGAACCGATGACTTACGCCTTACCATGGCGTTACTCTACCACTGAGTTAAAGGGGCCCTTAGATTCAAGTTATAAATGCGTCACTACTATGCAGATATAATTTATCTATATATATATATAGATATATTATATATCTACTACTATATATATGCAGCGGACTCCGAATAGCTAGCGGCTCATTCAGTAACGAAAAACCCTATTTACCTAAGGCAAATATAGGGTCCAAATTGGATTTGATCAATATCAATGCAATGAATTGTTTCAAGGCCGACCTTAATTGACTCCTATTCAAACGAAATTCATTTGATTGATATTACCTACCAATTCGACATAGATCCAAGATATTTCATCGAATCATATGATGAAGAGATTCAACTTGTCCTCTGAATCAAACAAATTATTAAAGAAAAAATTTCGATAATTTTTTGATCCTCTCCTCCAATTTCTTGTTTGTTATAGAATTGCGATTAGAATGAACGATTTCTGAATATAAAAAATGACGAATCAAAAATCTTGTGGAATTATGTTCTGAAAAATGAAAAGATCTTTCGGGTCTAGTCAGGCCATTACATTATATTGACAATTTCAAAAAACTGTTCATACTATACCATGAACATAGTATAGTATGAGGGCGGCCGGGCAAGTATGCCCCCATCGTCTAGTGGTTCAGGACATCTCTCTTTCAAGGAGGCAGCGGGGATTCGACTTCCCCTGGGGGTAGGGTACTACGAAAGGAAGTTGATCATGGATTATCAATAAGCCTAGAATTGATTCTTCCTGGGTCGATGCCCGAGCGGTTAATGGGGACGGACTGTAAATTCGTTGGCAATATGTCTACGCTGGTTCAAATCCAGCTCGGCCCAAGAATTCGCGGATCCACCATGAAATGATATAGACTATTTGTTCTTCATAAATTCCGGGAATAAAAAAAGTCAAAATTTTTCATATATCCCTACCGCTTTATTTGCTCTGTTCTATTTATTTGTTCCTACAAATGATAATTTTGCTAACAACCGAATTTCCTATCAGGATTTCTAAGTATAAAGTGTAGAGTGTACATACATACTCTTCTGATTGCATGGAAACCATTTCTATTTAGATTAGAATCGCCGTCTTGTAACTGTAACAGAGGCGCGAGCGATATATTGCTATCCCTATGGGTGGGTACTTTAGTGAGAGCAATATGGATTACTAGTAATCCATTCGTTATTTCCAAATCAAGTGATAATAAAAAAAGAAAAAAAAAAGTTTTTTTCTTTACTCTTTTCCTTACACTTTATTTCCCTGGGATTGTAGTTCAATTGGTCAGAGCACCGCCCTGTCAAGGCGGAAGTTGCGGGTTCGAGCCCCGTCAGTCCCGACGGAATCAAATCCAATAAAAAATACATTAATTCTTTTCTCCATTTGAATGTGAAAGGGATACAAATAGCGAATTTCATTCCCAACGGACATTCCTCTTTTTTTTATTTATTTTTATTTTCGTTTCACATTTCTCATCAAACAAATACGAAAATTTCCATTCCCTCACCCAATAATGATTGATGGTAGAGAGACGTATGTGAATTGCTACAATTATTGGTAGCATCATATTTGGGATTCCAAGGGATACCGAAAACGTACTAGGTCTGACTTTTGCGATTGCTCCCGACGCGTGTAATAGAAAAGATTACCATATCTTTAATATATACGGGTAACACATACACAAATAGAATTCATTTCTTGTACGATCAAAAATGAATTTAACATAATTAGAATACTTTGACTTTGTTGATTCAACAAATTTCCTTTTCTGGTTCCGAGTTTGTGTAACTTCGATTACTAGTTTGAATTTGAAACAATCTATCCCATTCAAATTGAACACTGATCTTTTGATATATGCGTCCCATTATTACTCCAAATAAAGAGTATATTAATGAAATAAAGATCACAACCTCTCTTAGAGAGAGGGGGATGAATAATCTTTTTTTTTATAAAAGAGGGGACTTTCGCAAAAAGAAAAAATTCGAAAATAGTGATTTTAATAGAATATTAGATCTTTTTTTATCCCTTATACTTGTACTTATTTTTATCATACTTATTTGTTTTCCACAAAAATTAGATCATTAAAAAAAGTACTTAACCCCTTCTTTTCTATTTCGCTTCTATTCTTTGTTTGGTTTTGTTTGTAACCAATGGAAACGTAAGGGCGGTTAAATGATACTTAAGCAAATAATTGTATTAGAAAGGCGATCGCGATAGGTTATAGAAAAACAAGAACGGAAAAGAAGGATAAATCCAAATACAAAAGAAAAATAAAGGGGTTGCGTCAGGAATCCAATTTTTTATTCGGTATGGATAAAAGATCTTCCTATGTTATACTATTCAATTCTCGACGATGAATTGATTTGATAGCTCAGATATTGTTATTCATGATATTGATCCGATTCAATATCATCGAGGTGTAATTCATCCCATTGAATCGACGGGCGAAAGATTTATCATCTCTATGGGATTAAATCCCGAGTTATTGCCAAATAAAAAAACAATGAGATTATGGAAGTAAATATTCTCGCATTTATTGCTACTGCACTTTTCATTCTAGTTCCTACTGCGTTTTTACTTATAATATACGTAAAAACAGTCAGTCAAAGTGATTAATTTGAATCAAACTTGAACTTCTTTTCTTAGTCAATGATTGAAGAAAAAAAGGATTTTCATCTCGCGTCTTAAATGAAATTGGCGGACTAGAATTGGCGGTATAGTATTCTATGAGATCCGATAGCTAGTGTGGTAGAAAGATTCATATATTTCTTTCTACCATACTAGCTATTATTGTAATGTAACAAGTTGTACTATATATACTATATAAAAATACAGGATTAATATAAATTAATTTAATATATATATCTTCTTGATATACGTATTGATATAGGTAATGTACATAGCATTACGATTCTATTTCTTTACTTCATCTACAATAATCAATCGAAAGGCAATTCTTAATATTACGGTTCTAGTTCCTAGATTTCAGATTATTTTCAATAGGAATTTCGGTATCCATCGAAAGAATCAATGAGGAAAAAGGGTATGGTCGTATATTAATAAAAGAAAATCGAGTAATTTTCTTTTAGCATTCCGAAGAATTAATTGATCGAACAGTTAACGGATGATCCAAAAGGATTTAACTCTGGGAATTTCCTCAGATTTTGAAAAGAAAGGCTAAAATCCATCATTTTTAACTCGTGAGTCATGATATGAAATGAGTCAACAAAGCATAGCATAAATACAATTTTTCAAATAAAATAAGAAAACAAGTGATAAAGTCAGTGCGCAATATGTGACTTACCCAAGGTAAGATCTTATTATGCGCAGTCTCTCTTTGAACAACCGCTATGTATATCTTATTTCCCATACAAGGTGCGTATCCACTTCATAACAGAACTTTTTTTCTCTTTGACCAATAAAGAGAAAGAGGTAAACAAATAAAAATCAAAAAAAGAAAAAGACTTTGCAAAACGATCTAGAAAAGAATCGATACGGTTTGATTCCTCAACTCAATTAGTAGTACCTCTAGAGTCCACTTCTTCCCCAAACTACCAGTGAAAGGGAAAATGTAAAGACTACCATTAAAGCAGCCCAAGCAAGACTTACTATATCCATGTAAATTATGTCCCCTATATCTATGAAGGAATTATTCCATTATTGTTCACTAATAATAGTGGAATCACTGGCGCAGAGTCAAAAAGGGATTATGACCCAACACCGTTGATGAAAGGATCCAAGAAATTCGCTTCTAACAAGTTCTTAGAGGATATGATTTTTCTAGTGGAATCGGGAAAACGTTAAGCACAAGCAAAATAGGCAGTGCCCCATTTTCCAGTATCAAGGGAATCGAATCTTCTTAAGGTGTAGGAATAAGATGTAGGAAAAGTAAGACCTATTCTTTCTTTTCTTGTCCTTTAATCTTAATTAAGATTTAAGGGCTAAAAATATCGAACCAAGATAGATGATTATCTATCACATACCTTTATTTCCCCTTTGATCTAATCCTTACTGTCTAAAGGTTATTTCTGTGAAAGAATCGGGGGGCGGTCTATTCCATTCTTGACTAGGGTTTATTGAAAAGAAAGAATATATTTTTGCATTTGATATAGAAAAGCCAATTTTCCATCGAATCGAATTAAATATTTATTCAATGCCTCAATACTTAGAGACTGCCATGAGTCTGTATAGAAAGTATCTTCAGCCCTTTCTACAACCACTAATTAGATTTTTTGTCAGACTATCCAATCTAATTCAAAACCTAGTAATTAAAACACTACATTAGTAGTGGAAGGGCATTGGTAAATCTTTATATAAAAGTCCTTCCACTACTATATCCTTGAATCCTAGAGGCAAGGATTTACAGCACTTTAGCTATAGAGAACCGAACTTCCAGATGTTTAGAATCGAGCAAGTATCAAGAGTCCCCTTTCTCCGGTTGCTTCTGCTCAGGAAAAATTCAGCGAGTTATATCAAAAAAATAGGGGATTTCAAGTTTTTGTTAATCAGGCGACACCCGGATTTGAACTGGGGAAAAAGGATTTGCAGTCCCCCGCCTTACCGCTCGGCCATGCCGCCAAAATGATACCATACGAAATAGATGAAAATATTCCCCCTTTGCTTGGGGTGGAGGAATTACTAAACTTATTTTTTTTATTGTACTTTCATCTTGTATCTAAAAACTTTCCCTCTCTTTTATATTGAAAAACAAAATGTGGTTTTTCAGTCACAAAATCAAAAATGCGGGACAAATTGGAACCATTAACTATTAAATGGACTGTAAATTCATAAAGGATTCTTGGATTTGAATCGAAAATTGTCTTTGAAAAGTGGTCTTTTCATTATATAAGAAATGGAAATTGATACATAACTAATCAGTATTGATTCTTTTCAATAAAAAAAATACTTTCCAATTTCAATTATAACAGCAAATAGAAGTATATGTAAACCCCAGAACATAAA